CTTCAATACCTACTATGGTAGAATATTCATGTGGTATCTTTTCAAATTTTGCGCGTGTGATACATGTTCCTTCTATTTCTCCAAGCAAAGCCCTTCGCATCGCGATGCCTATTGTATCGGCTTGACCTTTCATAAGCGGAGACAGAATAAAACGCCCATAATAAAGACGCCTACTGTCTGCTCTTGATTCAACACACTTCCACTGTAGTGTCCGAGTAGATACTGCTACTTCCTCTCGAAGCATAGTAATTTTATTTGATCAGATCATTGAATCATTTATTTCTCTTGAAATCCGTTCAATTCGCATTTCTATACGCGTCTTTTTTTAGGGGGCCTACATCCATTATGCGGCATAGGGGTTACGTCTCTGACAAAACTTAATAGTATACCACTTCTGCGAATGGCTCGTAATGCTGCATCTCTCCCAAGACCCGGACCTTTTATCATGACTTCTGCTCGTTGCATACCCTGATCTACTACCGTACGAATAGCATTTGCGGCTGCGGTTTGAGCAGCAAATGGCGTCCCTCTTCTTGTGCCCCTGAAGCCACAAGTACCGGCTGAGGACCAAGAAACCACCCGACCCCGTATATCTGTAACCGTTACAATGGTATTGTTGAAACTTGCTTGAACATGAATAACTCCTTTTGGTATTCGACGTCCACTCTTACGTGAACCAATGTGCCCATTCCTACGTGAGCCAATTCTTGGTATGGTTTTTGTCATATTTTATCATCTCATAAATATGAGTCAAAGATATACGGATATATCCATTTCATGTCAAAACAGATCCTTTATTTGTGTATTGGGTCCTTTGTAGAGTCCCTTTTAAGAAAGATTATCCCTGTCTCTGTTTATGCCTCGGGTTGGAACAAATTACTCTAATTCGTCCCCGCCTACGGATCAGTCGACACTTTTCACAAATTTTACGAACGGAGGCCCTTATTTTCATATTTGTTATTCCTTACCTTACCTTAATTCACCTTAATTCTGAATCTACTTTTTTGGAAGAAAATAAGTCTCTTGAAATTTTGAACCTCCAATTGTATCTGCACGAGAGGGATGTTGAAAAAGCCGCTTAATTTAATCATTCGAATCTTTGTTGCGGAGTCTATAAATTATGCGTCCCCTGGTTGAATCATAACGACTTACTTCAATTTTTACTCTATCGCCCGGCAGTATCCGTATAAAACTACGTCGGATCCTTCCTGAAACATAACCTAGAATCAGATCTTCATTATCTAAACGAACCCGAAACATACCATTGGGAAGTGATTCAGTAATTAAACCTTCATGAATCCATTTTTGTTCTTTCATTCCAGGTAACCCCCTTGAATTATCAACTAATGGAGGAGGAGTGATATTAGACAACCCGCCTTTCATTTTTTTTCACAAAACAAATAGGAAGTTACGGATGCAATTTGGATACCAGAAAGATCACCATATATAACACAAAATTTCTCCTCCGATTCCTTCTAGTCGAGCCTCTCGGTCTGTCATTATACCCCGAGAAGTAGAAAGAATTACAATACCCATTCCTCCTAAAATCCTAGGAATTCGCCGACGGTTGGAATAGATTCGTAGGCCGGGTCGGCTTATACGTTTTAAAACAGTTCTATATGGTCCTTTTCTATTCCTTCTATGTCGCAGAGTTGAAACCAAGAAATTTTTATTGCTTGCTCGATGTTTTCTCACATTTTCGATAAAGCCTTCTCGTAGAAGTATTTTAACAATGTTTTCGGTGATATTTGTAGATGCTATTCGAACCGTTCCTTTTTTATCCATGTCAGCATTTCGTATAGAAGTTATTATTTCGGCAATAGTGTCCCTACCCATGATGAACTATAATTATTGGTGCCTCCGCGTTTTTATATAATCAACATGCTCTGCTTTTTTATTCTTTTTTTATGAATTATTCATTTTTATGAATTATTATATTAAATATTAAAGGGATATGCGTGAGAAACAATCTACTAATTAATTTAATCTAATTCAGATACCCTATTATTTTATGTTCTCATCTATTAGTATTTATAATACCTCGGGGGCTAATGAGACTATTTTAGTAAAATTCAACTGTCTCAATTCCCGGGCGATCGCACCAAAAACTCGAGTTCCTTTTGGATTTCCTTCTTGATCAATGACAACTGCTGCATTGTCATCATATTGTATTATCATACCATTGTCACGCTTGAGTTCTTTACATGTACGTACAATTACAGCTCGGATCACTTCTGATCTTTGGAGAGGCATATTTGGCACTGCTTCTTTGATTACAGCAACAATAACGTCACCAATATGAGCATATCGGCGATTACTGGCTCCTATGATTCGAATACACATTAATTCTCTAGCCCCGCTGTTGTCCGCTACATTTAAATAGGTCTGAGGTTGAATCATATTATTATTTTTTTATCTTTTTTTTCTTCGCCCTTTGCATTGAAAGAAAAAAAAAAAGAAGAAATATTGTTTGTCCATAAATAAATAAACTGCGGTTTTTTTTCATCACAAAGGACCCTTTACTTTCGTTCCACATCCCTATCCCGCAATAACGAATTGAGTTCGTATAGGCATTTTGGACGCAGCTATAGAAATAGCTTCTCTAGCTACAATTTCTGATACTCCACCCATTTCATAAAGTATTCGACCCGGTTTAACGACGGATACCCAATATTCGGGGGATCCTTTCCCCGAACCCATACGTGTTTCGGTAGGCCTTACTGTAACAGGTTTGTCTGGAAATATACGTACCCATATTTTTCCACCACGACGCGCATATCGTGTCATGGCTCGTCGCCCCGCTTCTATTTGTCTAGATGTGATCCAAGCGGGTTCAAGTGCCTGAAGGGCGTATCCGCCGAAACAAATTCGATTGCCTCGATAAGATATTCCCTTCATTCTTCCTCTATGTTGTTTACGAAATCTGGTTCTTTTTGGGTTATAGTTGATGGTTGTTTCTCAATGCCATCTCTACTGCAGAACCGGACATGAGAGTTTCTTCTCATCCAGCTCCTCGCGAATGAAACGATTCAATAATACAGATATATATAAATATATTTAATATATATATAATAATATAATGTAATTGTCTTTTATAATTAATGAATCTTCATTTTTACCTTTATTGAATCGCCCAAAACTTAGCAACCCAATAAAGCTTTCGCGGACGAATATTTGCTCTTTCAACATCCCTTTCATTCGTAGGAGCATCCCATGACCTATCAGAATAAATGAATTGGTTCTTGGCCCGTTCCGCCATCCCACCCAATGAATCATTAGGATTCCCTTTCAAGGGAATCTTCCGCAGTCACAGGTTCTGTCGTTCCCATCGCTTCTCGATTAATGGCTAGGCCCGAACTCTGCAATGGAGCTCCTAATAAAATGGGTTCCTGAATCAATCTCCTCAGTCTTTATTGACTCGATGCTCTTTATTATTTTTATTTTTCTTAGGAATTGGATTCATATAATTATTAATTGGAGTAGATAAGTTCCTTATTGAAATAGGATAAGGAAAAAACCCCTCCCCAAGCCGTGCCTGCATTTTTAATTGCAATGGACGAATCGAATATAGTATGTATTAATGCTTTATTACTTAATGCTTTATTACACTGCCTTTTTTTTTATGAGATAGTTCATAGACCATACATATTGGAATAATATATCATTGCTATTCTTTTTCTTTCTTTCTCTCACCCTTCCATCTCTCCATATCCCTTTGTTTTTTCTTCACAACCTTAATATTAATATTAATAATAGAATCTGATTGATTTTTATTTTAATTTTATGTAAAAAAGATTTCAGTTGCTACAACAATATGATCGATACATCATATCATATAGTGACTGGTTCCTTGGATCCAGATAATACGAAGCAATGAGCTGGTTATTAGTTATATAGTTATTAGTTCATACTAGGGGACAGTCCCTTGTTTTTTAATCCTAACCCTAAATAAAAAACCAACGAGTCACACACTAAGCATAGCAATTAGATGAAGTCAATCAAATTGTTATTAAACCCTATAGAATTAAGAGAATTAAGAATTAGAAAAATGAATTTTTTTTTTGTTTTTTGTTATTTTTTATTCAATTGCCGGATGGATAAAATAGAAAGACAACGAAAGGACCATTATTCCTCGCCTGCAAATATCCAAATTTTTATTCCTAATGCCCCGTAGATAGTTCGAACTGTATAGGAACAATAATCAATTTTAGCTCGAATGGTTTGTAGGGGAACCCTACCTTCTCTGATCCATTCGACACGTGCAATTTCTTTTCCGTCGATACGCCCTGCAATTTGTACTTGAATTCCTTTTGTATCTGCTTGTTCAGTTAATTCAATAGCTTTTTTCATTGCCTTTCGGAATGAAACTCTATTCTTTAATTGTCCGGCTATAAATTCTGCAAGAATATTAGGTTGTCCATAAGGTTTTGCAACTCTTGTGATAGCAATGTTAAGTTTTCGGTTCACCGAATTAAATTCTTTTTGTACATTGCTCTGTAATTCTTCGATTCCTCGCGGGTTGCCCTCTATTAACAATTTTGGGAATCCCATATATATTATGACCTGGATCAGATCGATTCTTTTTTGAATCTTTATGCGTGCAATTCCCTCGACACCAGAGGATATTTTCATATTTTTTTGTACATAATTCTTGATACAATCCTGTATTTTTTTATCTTCCTGGAGACCTTCGGAATAACTTTTTGGTTGTGCAAACCAAACAGAATGATGACTTTGGGTTGTACCAAGTCTGAAACCGAGTGGATTTATTTTTTGTCCCATAACACCTCGCTGTCTCTATAAGGCCATATCATTTCTCTATTAGTCCATGTCATTCTGTTCCGATATAGCATATGATCCATCATATATAGATACCTCTCTCTGACATCTGTATACTTATCTTTATATACCCATCCATATTTTCTTAACCATATAAAATAGTTTTTATCTTTCGATATATCTTGCAATACAATAGTGATATGGCAGGTGGGTCTTTTTAT